AGATCATCGTATATCGTAAATAATATGGTAAATAACCAAATTATGGTAAATAACCAAATTCCAATTGAAATAAAATCTTTAGTTTAAATAAAATCTTTAGGAGGGATTTATGAGACGACATCAATTCAAATTCTGGATCGTCGAATTAAGAGAGATATTGAGAGAGATCAAGAATTTTTACTATTTCTTAGATTCGTGGATCAAACACATTTTTTTCCATCAAGAACGCTTTATGAAACTCTTTGACCCCCGAATTTGGAGTACCCTACTTTCACGTGATTCGCAGGGTTCAACAAGCAATCGATATTTCATGATCAAAGGTGTAATCAAAGGTGTAGTACTGCTTGTAGTAGCGGTCCTTATATCTCGTATTAACAATCGAAAGATGGTCGAAAGAAAAAATCTCTATTTGATGGGGCTTCTTCCTATACCTATGAATTCCATTGGACCCAGAAATGAGACATTGGAAGAATCTTTTCGGTCTTCCAATATCAATAGGTTGATTGTTTCGTTCCTGTATCTTCCAAAAGGGAAAAAGATTTCTGAGAGTTGTTTCATGGATCCGCAAGAGAGTACTTGGGTTCTCCCAATAAATAAAAAGTGTATCATGCCTGAATCTAACCGGAGTTCGCGGTGGTGGAGGAACCGGATCGGAAAAAAGAGGGATTCTAGTTGTAAGATATCTAATGAAACCGTAGCTGGAATTAAGATCTCATTCAAAGAGAAAGATAGCGAATATCTGGAGTTTCTTTTTTTATCCTATACGGATGATCCGATCCGCAAGGACCATGATTGGGAATTGTTTGATCGTCTTTCTCCGAGGAAGAAGCGAAACATAATCAACTTGAATTTGGGACAGCTATTCGAAATCTTAGGGAAAGACTTGATTTGTTATCTCATGTCTGCTTTTCGTGAAAAAAGACCAATTGAAGGGGAGGGTTTCTTCAAACAACAAGGAGCTGAGGCAACTATTCAATCAAATGATATTGAGCATGTTTCCCATCTCTTCTCGAGAAACAAGTGGGGTATTTCTTTGCAAAATTGTGTTCAATTTCATATGTGGCAATTCCGCCAAGATCTCTTCGTTAGTTGGGGGAAGAATCAGCACGAATCGGATTTTTTGAGGAACGTATCGAGAGAGAATTTGATTTGGTTAGACAATGTGTGGTTGGTAAACAAGGATCGGTTTTTTAGCAAGGTACGGAATGTATTGTCAAATATTCAATATGATTCCACAAGATCTATTTTCGTTCAAGTAAGGGATTCTAGCCAATTGAAAGGATCTTCTGATCAATCCATAGATCATTTCGATTCCATTAGAAATGAGGATTCAGAATATCCCACATTGATCGATCAAACAGAGATTCAGCAACTAAAAGAAAGATCGATTCTTTGGGATCCTTCCTTTCTTCAAACGGAACGAACAGAGATAGAATCAGATCGATTCCCGAAATGCCTTTTTGGATCTTCCTCAATGTCCGGGCTATTCACGGAACGTGAGAAGCAGATGAATAATCATCTGCTTCCGGAAGAAATCGAAGAATTTCTTGGGAATCCTACAAGATCAATTCGTTCTTTTTTCTCTGACAGATGGTCAGAACTTCATCTGGGTTCGAATCCTATTGAGAGGTCCACTAGAGATCAGAAATTTTTGAAGAAAAAACAAGATGTTTCTTTTGTCCCTTCCAGGCGATTGGAAAATAAAGAAATGGTTGATATATTCAAGATAATTATGTATTTACAAAATACCGTCTCAATTCATCCTATTTCATCAGATCCGGGATGTGATATGGTTCCGAAGGATGAACCGGATATGGACAGTTCCAATAAGATTTCATTCTTGAACAAAAATCCATTTTTTGATTTATTTCATCTATTCCATGACCGGAACAAAAGGGGATACACGTTACACCACGATTTTGAATCAGAAGAGAGATTTCAAGAAATGGCAGATCTATTCACTCTATCAATAACCGAGCCGGATCTGGTGTATCATAGGGGATTTGCCTTTTCTATTGATTCCTACGGGTTGGATCAAAAAAAATTCTTGAATGAGGTATTCAACTCCAGAGATGAATCGAAAAAGAAATCTTTATTGGTTCTACCTCCTCTTTTTTATGAAGAGAATGAATCTTTTTATCGAAGGATCAGAAAAAAATCGGTCCGGATCTACTGCGGGAATGATTTGGAAGATCCAAAACTAAAAACAGCGGTATTTGCTAGCAACAACATAATGGAGGCAGTCAATCAATATAGATTGATCCGAAATCTGATTCAAATCCAATATAGCACCTATGGGTACATAAGAAATGTATCTAATCGATTCTTTTTAATGAATAGATCCGATCGCAACTTCGAATATGGAATTCAAAGGGATCAAATAGGAAATGATACTCTGAATCATATAACTATAATGAAATATACGATCAACCAACATTTATCGAATTTGAAAAAGAGTCAGAAGAAATGGTTTGATCCTCTTTTTTCTCGAACCGAGAGA